TTTTTGACGAACAGGATCAAAAAGAATCAATCATTACTCTTTGGACACAAGAAAAGGAATTTTCTACACCCGTTATCTTGTGTCCAAAGAATAAGAAGATGAATAATCCCCCTAGACTTATTTGTTTTGTTCCCCGCATTTATAGTTCGTTTTTCCTTATGCTAATATCTATCCCAATTTGATTCTATTTGAAATAAAATCTAATGCCTTGGTTTTATGACTTAGAACATTGAAATCTAGCAATCATAACAAAGTAAATAAAAAGTTTTTAAGAATTTCGTTTTTTTTTATCATACATAATCCAACAAAATTGGGTTCTTTTTACGAACTTGATGTCAATAAATCCGCGAGTCTAGAAATTCATTTCGGCCAATTGAACCTTCTCGAATTGTTTCTTTTTAAGAACCAAAAAGATTTGTGCCAAAATAACAGATCCGAAGAAGAATAAAAGACCTTGGACACGTAATGGATCTTGAAGTACTATTTCGGCATCTCCCTGACCAAATCCACCAACATTAGGATTACTGGTTAATGGTTGATCCACTTTGATGGATTCACCCTCTGAAACAAGAAGTTCTGGTCCTGGAGGGATAATATCAACCACTTCACGTCCATCCGACGGATCGGTTATGGATATTTCATATCCCCCCTTTTCTTTTCGTATGATTTTACTTACTATACCCGCCCCTGTCGCATTATAAACCGTATTATTACTCTTGCTTCCGTCGGGATAAATCTGACCCCTTCCCCTATTCCCGCCTACGTATATAGGATATTTTAAGAAGTAAGCATCTTTCTTAGTAGCGGGGTCAGGAGAAAGAATAGGAAAGGTGATTTCACTATATTTCTGACCGGGGACAGGCCCTATCACAAGAATATTTTTTTTAGCAGGGCGGTAGTTTTGAAAAGATAAATTTCCTATCTTTTCTTTCATCTCGGGAGAAATCCGATCGGCAGGAGCTAACTCAAACCCCTCCGGTAAGATAAGAACAGCCCCCACATTCAAACCCCCTTTCTTGCCATTAGCAAGAACTTGTTTCACTTGCTTATCATAAGGAATTCGAACAACTGCTTCAAATACAGTATCGGGAAGTACCGCTTGTGGAACCTCAATATCCACGGGCTTATTAGCTAAATGGCAATTGGCACATACAATACGTCCAGTCGCTTCTCGTGGATTTTCATAACCCTGCTGCGCAAAAATGGGATATGCACTTGAAATTGACGTATGAGTTATAATATATATCATAAGCGATACCGAAATAGATCGAGTAATCTGTTCCTTTATCCAAGAAAAAGTATTTCGAGTTTGCATGGTCTAATCGTTGATCCGAAAATTTCTACAATAAGTTGGGTAGGTCACTAGTATAGGTCACTATCCGCGATTCTGCTATTTACTGGAATCATTTTACTGGAATACTCTGGGATGAAAACCCCCGGATAGAACGTTTTTTTAGATTCGATTAATATTGATTGATCATTTCTCAATCATTCATTGAATGATAAATCACTACAAGTGACGGCGATACACGATTTAAATAACGGAAAATCCAATATTTAAAAAGAGTATCCAGAATAACTGGAAAAGTGGAAACAAGACCCGATATAATTTGATCATTATGAATAAATCCAAAATCTTTGTAGACAGAACCAATCATTAGTTCCCACCCATGGGGTGAATGAAACCCGATACATAAATCCGTTATTAAAAGAATCAAAAAAGCTTTTATTGTATCACTTAAGTTATATAGGAATTCCTGAGCCCAAGAGTTAAGAATAACCAGTTCTTCATTCCCTAAAATAGAATAGCCGCTTAGAATAACAAAACAGATTAGATTTGTCGATAAGTGCAAAATCGTATGGATACGATCCTCATTGTGTATCTTGATTAATTGGATCGTTTCTTTTTGGATTCCTATAGGAAGCTTTTGTAGATGTGTTTCCGAATATTCCTTGATAATTTCGTCCAAGAAGAGAATTTCCTCTAATTCTATGAACTTTTCTAGAATACTTTTTTCTTGAATATCATTCCAAAAAATTTCGGATTGACCAGCATTCAACCAATTAGTCACCCAAGATTCCACACTTTTTGTAAACGAGAGAGAAATCCACCAGGGCAAAAATACTATAGATGCAAGATACAAAAGAGGAGTCAATGCTTTCTTTTTTGCCATTTTTCATCTGTGAATTGTTAATTAACCCAATCGACTCTCTATGTTCGAATATTTTTTTCACACATGAGTTCTAGACAAGGTATTATATTAAATCGATTTACGATTTATTTGTTATTTTTTCAACATCTAGAGAAAGTACAGAAATAAACTAAGACTCCACTTCGAATTCGAATGAAGAAATAATAATAAATATTGTTTCCAGATATCTTAATTCATCAAATCCCCAACAAGTGTCTTCTTTCGATGACTGACCGAAAGAAGTACTTTAATAAATGAATATTATTGAAATTTGGAAACGAAAGAACTCCTTTTCTATAAACATAGTCAATATTTCGAAAAAATTGTAAGATTACCCATAGAATAGAATAATTGAGAGAAAGATATTGTGATGATCAAAAAAACGGGCATCAAAACAAGACATAAGCCAGTTCTCATTATTAAGAAAACCCCATTATTAGTTCGTAAGGAACACAAAAGAAGGGTGGATTGGCCAAAAGAAAATAATTGACAAGATAGGATTTATCTGCATTTTATGATTTCTCTTCCTAGAAAGTATCAGTTAGAACAAATCTGAAATTTCCAAAGAAATTTCTTTTTCCTTTTGAAATCGTTTTTTATATGAGAATGATTCTAGTTGTTTCATTTGTGACTTGGTAAAATCGAGTTGCATGGATTTAGATACGCCTATAAAAAATGGTTTTATAGTTGTTCCATATACACCGGGTTTGGCTCGACTGAACGTTCAGGTGAAACTTCAGGTAAGTTATAGAAAAATATAAGAATGCTTTTTTTCCCTACTACTGAGAAAGCATTCGTTCTTCAGCCCAGTTCCTTTTATCAAAGGACCTCAATTGGTACGCGCAAGAAATAGGCCAATTCCGCGGCTTTTTGTTCAATTTCTCGTGAAGTCAAATTCTCATCAGTACGGGTCAACGGAATAGCCCCCCGGCCTCTAATGTCCATATAAAGGACACGGCGAGCAGAAATACCCTCTTTTAATTCTATTCTAACGGATTGAATATCCTTTATAAGGAATCTAAGGAATATGCGACGGTTTTTTCCAGGAAATCCCCAACGAAAAATACACACTATTCCTTCCTTTTTATCGAATCGATCATAACCACTACCTACATTCCAGGAAATTGTGCACCACAAATAGGAACTAATAAAGAGACCCGCAATCCCGTAGAAAGACATCACGATCCCTTGTGGAAAAAAAAGGATTTGCTGAGACGGAAAAAAAGATAGTAAATTTCTACCAAGATAACTAGAAATTCCAACCAATAAGAATCCTAATGAACCTAAAAAAACGATAAGGGCCCAGCAAAAATTACTTAATTTTCGAGATCCAGTTATAAGTTCTATCCATATATGTTCTGATCGCCAACTCATACTTGATCTAATTTCATTTTATTGGAATTGGGAGAATACCCCAAATTTTCCTTTTTTGGTTCCAAAGGAACTCTCATCAACTAGCACTAGTTGGATGTGCACTAGTACTAGTTTGAGGTGAACCTTTAGTAAGGAATAATTCATCAAATTGGTTCGATCTAAAATAATAATAACATACCCTTCATAGGATCCCAATATATTGATACATATAGATCCACCAACTTTACACATTTAGGCATCCAGTGATACTGATCTATTTGAAACTAGTTAGAATTCATTTACCTATAGATCATTTTCTGCAGGCATAAGAGCTTTTGTTTCGGCGGAAATCACATGTTATACCCTATTGCATTTCCAAAAAGAAATATCTGTGTTAGGCTACAAGTCTAAGTTAAAAAAAAACATGGCTAAGATGAGGTCCCCTCAGATCTAAACAATCTTGTTTTTTTGAACATGAAGAAATAAAGAAGCCATTGCGAGTGCCGGAAATACTAGGCCTACTAAAGGCACCAAAATAGAGGGAAAATTAAAAGTTGTCATAAAATGGGGTACCTCGATTGACTATTTGCACCTGTTATTTTTTTTTTGAATATTTCTTATTTCTAATTATAATTCAGAATAATTCTGAATTTGTAGTTCGTCGTAGTTATTATCAATTAATGCAATAATACTAATTAATTCCATTTGAAAATTATTAGTAATATAGTAGTAAATAAATATATAACTAAATCCAAATAGTGGATATATAGAAAAAGTCCAAGGAATATAGAACTAAATAAATGGACTTATTCGTCTTTCTATTTCTATATGAAAAATACCTATGACAATCAACTTTCTTATTTTTCTTCGTTTCTTTGTGTCTTGTTCTTATCTTAATAAAGACAGATCTTAATAAAGAAAGAGTTTCTTACAAATTAGCGAAAGGTCGAAATTGATGCTTTATTACACTATCATTTATGATATGACTCATTTACATATTGGAATTTTTTTGTTAGGGGATGACGAAAGATAAAAAACGATATATCTATCCTTTCCATATTTGAGTTTGATTATATACGTAGTTTTTTTACGGAATTTCCCGAAAGAACTCACCCTTTTGTTCAATTACTAGAAACTTATTAATTATTAATGGGGAAACTGGGTAACAAAAAAAGAGTTATCCACAAGTTTTGATTCTTTTTACAATTAGATCTTAGGTCATCCAAGAAAACTACATTCTTATTTACTTTGATAAGCTAATTACTTGTTTCCTACAAATCAAATAATTGAACTTAGTGCACTCTACTTGATTGAATTTGAATTCAAAGGAAAGAAGGCGTGAAGCTTAAATAATTCACTAAGAACTATTTTTAAAAGATTACGTGGTACGATTAGGTCGAATAAGCCCTTCTGGAATAAATATTCAGCCGCTTGTGAACCTTCGGGTACTGTTTT